TTGTAATGCGATGGTCATCGGTTCGATTCCGATAGCCGGCTTTTTCCTATTTATCTTCAATTTATCAAAAAGTGATAAATCCACGGATTGATTAAGTTATAGGAACTCCCAACTCTGTCAGGAAAAGGATCTTATTTATATATATATATAATAAAGTTTGAATATTTATCCAACCCATCTCACTCTTTTTTATTTTTATTCTATAGTACAAGTACACTACTTCAGCAAATTTCGCTTCATTTAGTTCAGCTTTAATTTAGGTTTATTCTGTAAAAATAAAAAAGAATGAAATGAATTCTAAAAAAGAATAAGGAGTCGTTATGTCGCGTTACCGAGGACCTCGTTTCAAAAAAATACGCCACCTGGGGGCTTTACCAGGACTAACTAATAAAAGGCCTAAAGCTGGAAGTGATTTTAGAAACCAATCACGTTCTGGGAAAAAATCTCAATATCGTATTCGCCTAGAAGAAAAACAAAAATTGCGTTTTCATTATGGTCTTACAGAACGACAATTACTTAAATACGTTCGTATCGCCGGAAAAGCCAAAGGGTCGACCGGTCAAGTTTTACTTCAATTACTTGAAATGCGCTTGGATAACATCCTTTTTCGATTAGGTATGGCTTCGACTATTCCCGCAGCCCGCCAATTAGTTAACCATAGACATGTTTTAGTGAATGGGCGTATAGTAGATATACCAAGTTATCGCTGCAAACCCCGAGATATTATTACGGCGAAGGATGAACAACAATCCAAAACTCTGATTCAAAATTCTCTCAACTCTTCCCCCCATGCGGAAGTACCAAACCATTTGACCCTTCACCCATTCCAATATAAAGGATTAGTCAATCAAATAATAGATAGTAAACGGGTCGGTTTGAAAATAAATGAATTGCTGGTCGTAGAATATTATTCTCGTCAGACTTAAACCTAACATTGAAAAAAAAATTAAAAAAGTTTGGTCCATTTTCTTCCCTTTCATCAAATTAATCTAAGGTTCAGTAAGAAAAATACGGGTTTGGTCCCAAATTTGGGGCTATTTTCATACCCTTTCCAATATTTTTCCTAGTTTAGCAATTCGGAATAGAGACTCTATATCACGGCCTAACTGGTGGAATAAAGATCTTCGTTGCTATTTGATCCGGTTAGGGTCTATTAAGTGAATATACGGAAAGAGAGGGATTCGAACCCTCGGTAAACAAAAGCCTACATAGCAGTTCCAATGCTACGCCTTGAACCGCTCGGCCATCTCTCCTACATAATGCATAATGATTATGTATCAAAAACCCAGCGAATAACGAGTTATTCATATTCCATTCTAGATTATTGGATAGGTACGAACAATCCAGTGTTAGTTATATATTACAAACAAATAAAAATAGCAAATTTTTCATCAAAGTCAAAGTAAAGAAAGATCTTTCTTTCGATGTTCCAAGATAAAGAAAAAATAATTTTCTTACGAAAAATTTGTTTAAATTAAAAACGAGGGATTCGGGTTTGCAAAAATGACTCCTACTATTTAGAATCAATTAAATTGATGAATTAGAACGAATCAACTGGTTGGTAGGTCTAGATTTTTTAGGCTAGGGTTAACGGCTACCTTTCTATCATAATTCTACATAGACTACGATTCCATACCCTACAAATTCTCAAACCTATTTCTGGTTTTAGAGTTCGCAACAACAAACTCCCTCCCTTATCCCTCTATTCGAGATTCATAAAAGATTTTGTTTTGTATAGTGGGTTGTATACCTGTTATGTACTCAACATAAAAAGAGGTGGTTATTCTATTTTCATCATAGAATGATTGGTCGATCTTTTTCTTTTTTTTATGATAATACAATCAAAATTTCTCGAGTTACTCAAATCTGTAACTTCAATGAAATAATGAAATCGGACATTCGTTGGTATACTACTACATTAGGGAGGCATTTACCTATTACAGAGATGGTGTGATTTGATTTTGATTCTTTTTTCATTTCTCCCGGTCTTACGAAAAAGACGCATGATTCGGGAAATTTTTTGAAAGAAATCTACGCTTGTTGAAGGTGAAGTTTGGAATATAGAACAATCCCTTCTGTCGTGTATCCTCGATTAATGCAACCTCAGATGCTATGTTTCAATTTGCGATTCTAGTATTCAGCGAAAGGTTACACCTAGAGGTTCTGTATTATGGGGCACTCCTACTCCACTAGTACCAACGGACAGCATAAGGGAAGAAACACTACACCTAGGAATCAACACCATGAAAACCTTGTTAGAAATTAGCCCCTTCCTTATTTATTATTTATTGGGCTCGGGACTAAAAGAATGGTTGGGACAACAAACACCCAGCTCGTTCGTACTTTGGAGACCAATATAACCATAGGAGGTTGTTGAAGTGACTAATTCCTGGAAAGTAGGGGGCGTTGAAAACAAAGAAATTGTTGGAGTTCGCATAGTCCCAACACGTTTGATGTTAAGAAAAGATCTCTTGCAGCAGGGTTCGCTAGCGATTTCTTGTAAAAACACTAGCTCTGCTCAGTCCATAATGAGAATATTTTCATCTTTTTTTATTTCATCTATTATTCTCTTTTATGCACATTTAAGGGAGGAGCCGTATGAGATGAAAATCTCACGTACGGTTCTGGAACGGAGGTTCGTTTAATTGAATAGCAACCGTAACGGATGTCAGCTCAATCTGAAGGAAATTTTGCGGAAGCTTTACAGAATGAAGCTATGCGACTGGAAATTGATCCGTATGATCGAAGTTATATACTCTATAATATAGGTCTTATCCATACAAGTAATGGAGAACATACAAAAGCTTTGGAATATTATTTTCGAGCACTAGAACGAAATCCATTCTTACCGCAAGCTTTTAATAATATGGCCGTGATCTGTCATTACGTGCGACTATCTTCACTATAGAAGTGAAAAAAAAAAAAAGGCTCTAATTGGTAGAGGAAGCACCGTAAAGATCAATTAGCGAGGTTGTAGGCTGATACAATAATAACTGCGTATTTCTGTAGATATACTTCATGATGTGAGATAAAAATTAGGAATCCACTTATGTAATATAGTCGATCCACTAAAGTCTTGAGTAGCGGTGTAGGATCAGATCCCAAAGATAGTAAGTCTTTTCTTTCTTAGAAAGGAAAGTCTTTTTCAAAGATTCTATATAAATTTATATCCGAAACCGAGATAGTTACCTTTCAAAAAATGCTATAGGGGGTATTTTTTCTTCGGAAGGTGGGAAAAAAGATAAAACGAAATAAAACGGATTATTAATGCAAATTGAATCCAAATTTCAGTTTAAAACTCATGTAAGAAACCTCTTTGGTTAACCCAAAAATAGGATCGAAATCCCATCCGTTAGATATGGGAACGGGACACCAAAAGAATTGAGGAGCCGTATGAGGTAGGAAACTCTCAAGTACGGTTCTAAGGGAAGAAATTAATCTGCTTATTCCGACCGGGGAGAACAGGCCATTCGCCAGGGAGATTCTGAAATTGCGGAGGCTTGGTTTGATCAAGCCGCTGAGTATTGGAAACAGGCTGTAGCGCTTACTCCTGGTAATTTGAAGCACATAATTGGTTGAAGATCACAAGGCGTTTCGAAAAAAAAAAGCGCCATTTATTTATATTTAATTTATGAATTCTATTCTCTGTTTATTAATTCTATTCTCTGATTGAGTTTATAATATTATATTGATTTGTTAGAATTAATTGTTTTTTGTTTGGACGCACCAGTCAAATAAAAAATGGATCATCCCTCCGGTTTGTGGAAAGAACCAATCAAAGGATTTCATTATATCCCTTCTAAACATTCTATTTCATTTGAAATTTCATAAGGAAAAAAGAAGGGATAAAGTACAAAATAGACTTCTTTCTTTTTTTTTTTATTTATTAAAACAAATTTCAATTAAAAATGATATAAAGGAACCTAAATTAACAACTAAATCATTCGAATTTATTTCAATAAAATATCTATACCGTGTGTTTCTTAGCAATGGCTGCTCGCGTTATTTTGAATTTAATTTAGAGTAATTCACACCGTTGGGTTGTAAAAAAGAGCGTTTTTGCATCAACCCAAAGCTAAAAAAAGGTTTTATGGTATTCAAAAGGTCCATTGAGCGCCTCGTGACTATGTCATAATAAATCCGAACACTTGCCCCGGATCGACTTCGAGATCATAATTGCTCTAGTAAAGAACTAAAGAAAATAGCTAATCGGGAGATAGAAAAAAAATAGAAGAGAAACAAACTAATTCTAAATTCTAGAAATCCCTCTCAAAGGTTTACTGATTATTTCATTGTTGGCAGGTCTCTTTGTATGTGTTGTCCGGAAAGAGGAGGACTCAATGATTATTCGTTCGCCGGAACCAGAAGTAAAAATTTTGGTGGATAAGGATCCCGTAAAAACTTCTTTCGAGGAATGGGCCAAACTGGGTCATTTATCAAGAACAATAGCTAAAGGACCCGAGACTAGGATCTGGAACCTACATGCTGATGTTCACGATTTTGATAGCCATACTAGTGATTTGGAGGAGATCTCTCGAAAAGTATTTAGTGCCCATTTCGGTCAACTCTCTATCATCTTTCTTTGGCTGAGCGGCATGTATTTCCATGGTGCTCGTTTTTCCAATTATGAAGCGTGGCTAAGTGATCCAACTCACATTGGGCCAAGTGCCCAGGTGGTTTGGCCAATAATGGGCCAATAAATATTGAACGGTGATGTGGGCGAGGGGTTCCGAGGAATACAAATAACCTCTGGTTTTTTCAGATTTGGCGAGCATCTGGAATAACTAGTGAATTACAGCTCTATTGTACCGCAATTGGTGCATTGGTCTTTGCAGCCTTAATGCTTTTTGCTGGTTGGTTTCATTATCATAAAGCGGCCCCAAAATTGGCTTGGTTTCAAGATGTAGAATCTATGTTAAATCACCATTTAGCGGGGCTATTAGGACTTGGGTCTCTCTCTTGGGCGGGGCATCAGGTGCATGTATCTTTACCGATTAACC